ATTTTTCACAAATTTTACGAACAGAAGCTCTTATTTTCATATTTGCCATTCCTTACCTTAATTCTGAATCTACTTTTTGGAAGAAAATAAGTTTCTTGAAAGTTTTCATCTCAAATCGTATTCCCACGAAAGGAATGTTAAAGTTGAAAAAACACCTAATCTTTCGAATCCTTGTTGCGAAGTCGATAAATTATACGCCCTCTGGTTGAATCATAACGACTTACTTCAATTTTGACTCTATCGCCTGGCAGTATCCGTATAAAACTACGTCGGATCTTTCCCGAAACATAACCTAGAATCAGATTTTCGTTATCTAAACGAACCCGGAACATACCATTGGGAAGCGATTCCGTAATTAAACCCTCATGAATCCATTTTTGTTCTTTCATTCCAGGTAAAACCCCCGTGAAGTATCAACTAATGGAGGAGGAACGATATTAGACAACCGGTCCCTTTTCTGTTTTTTTTCACAAATAGGAAGTTTCGAATCCAATTCGTATATTAGAAGGATTACCATATATAACACAAAATTTCTCCGCCGATTCTTTCTAGTCGAGCCTCTCGGTCTGTTATTATACCTCGAGAAGTAGAAAGAATTACAATCCCCATCCCGCCTAAAATTCGAGGAATTCGTTGATAGTTAGAATAGATTCGTAAACCAGGTCGACTGATCCGTTTTAAATTTAAAACGTTTCTATAAGGCCTTTTCCTATTCCTTCTATGTCGTAGGGTTAAAACTAAAAAATATTTGTTGTTTTCTCGATGTTTTCTCACGTTTTCGATAAAACCTTCTCGTAAAAGTATTTTCACAATATTTTCAGTGATATTAGTAGATGCTATTCGAACCACTCTTTTTCTATCCATATCAGCATTTCGTATACAGGTTATTATGTCAGCAATAGTATCCCTACCCATGATGAATTAAAATTAATGGTGCCTCAAAATTTTGATATAATCAACATGTTTTTCTTTTTTTTTTTTTTTTTTTATTTTTTTGTTTATGAATATGAATTATTAAAGGTATATGCGTGAGACATAATCTACTAATTAATCTGAATCTATTTCTGAATCTATTTCTTTTAAATACCCTACTATAACCATATCATGGTCTCATTTTATATTTATAATACCTCGGGAGCTAATGAAACTATTTTAGTAAAATTTAACTGTCTCAATTCCCGGGCAATCGCACCAAAAACTCGAGTTCCTTTTGGATTTCCTTCTTGATCAATGACAACTGCAGCATTGTCATCATATCGTATTATCATACCGTTGTCACGTTTGAGTTCTTTACAAGTACGTACAATTACAGCTCTGACCACTTCTGATCTTTCGAGGGGCATATTTGGCACTGCTTCTTTGATCACAGCAACAATAACGTCACCAATATGAGCATATCGACGATTGCTAGCTCCTATGATTCGAATACACATCAATTCTCGAGCCCCGCTGTTATCCGCTACATTCAAATGGGTCTGAGGTTGAATCATATCATTTTTTTTTTAATCTGTTCTTTCAATGCAAAGCAAAGGGCGAAGAAAAAAAAGAAATATTGTTTGTCCAAAAAAGAAACCTGTGCCTGCGATTTTTTTTTAATCCCCAAGACCTATTTCCTTTGATTCTCCATTTTTATCCCGAAATAATGAATTGAGTTCGTATAGGCATTTTTGACGCTGCTATTGAAATAGCCTTTCTGGCTATATTTTCTGTTACTCCACCCATTTCATAAAGTATTCGACCTGGTTTAACAACAGCTACCCAATATTCAGGGGATCCTTTCCCCGAACCCATACGTGTTTCTGCGGGTCTTACTGTAATCGGTTTGTCTGGAAATATACGTACCCAGATTTTTCCACCACGACGTGCATTTCGTGTCATTGCTCGTCGACCTGCTTCTATTTGTCTAGATGTGATCCAAGCGGGTTCAAGTGCCTGAAGAGCATATTTACCGAAACAAATATGATTACCTCGATAAGATATTCCCTTCATTCTTCCTCTATGTTGTTTACGGAATCTGGTTCTTTTGGGGTTATAGTTGATGGTTGATTCTGAATTCCATCTCTACTACAGAACCGGACGTGAGAGTTTCTTCTCATCCAGCTCCTCGCGAATAAAAGGATTAAAAAATCTTTAATTGAAATTAAGATATAATTTGAATTAAGATATACATGTATTTAATGAGTAATACCCTGAATCATGGATTTCGTCTAATCTATATCAAATCTATTAGTAATTTTTATATCTTGTTTGTATAGATAACTAAACATATTATTTCTATTTTTTGATAGATAATATTGTATTGGTTTTTATAATCTTATAACGAATCTTTATTTTGTTTTGCCTTTTATCGTATCGTATTGGATTGGATTGATCCAAATTTAGCAATCCAATAAAATCAAGTTTTCGCGGGCGAATATTTACTCTTTCAATCTCTATTTCAGTTGTAGGGTTAGCTCATGACTTTTCCGAATAGATGAATTGGTCTCCGGTTCCTTCCGCC